TAATTCGTCCTCGCCTGCGGATCAGTCGACAGTTTTCACAAATTTTACGAACGGAGGCTCTGATTTTCATATTTTTCATTCCTTACCTTAATTATGAATTCATTCTTGAAAGAAACTAAGTTTCTTGAAATTTGGAATTGTACTCTCCCGAAAATAATGTTGAAGGGTAAAATAAAAAACCATCTAATCGATCGAATCCTTCGAATCCTTATTGCGAATTCTATAAATTATACGTCCTCTAGTTGAATCATAACGACTTACTTCAATTTTGACTCTATCTCCTGGTAGGATACGTATAAAACTACGCCGGATCCTTCCTGAAACATAACCTAGAATTAGGTCTTCATTATCTAAACGAACCCGGAACATACCATTGGGAAGTGATTCAGTAATTAAACCTTCATGAACCCACTTTTGTTCTTTCATTCGAGGTAAAACCTCCTTGGCGTATCAACTAATGGAGGAAGAGTGATATTAGACAACCCGTCCTTTCTCTTTTTTTTTCACAAATAGGGGGTTTCGGATCGAATTCGGATATTAGAAGGATTACCATATATAACACAAAATTTCTCCGCCGATTCTTTCTAGTCGAGCCTCTCGGTCTGTCATTATACCTTGAGAAGTAGAAAGGATTACAATTCCCATCCCACCTAAAATTCTAGGAATGCGTTGGTAGTTATAATAGATTCGTAGACCAGGTCGACTTATCCTTTTTAAATTGAAAACTGTTCTATATCGCCCTTTACTATTTCTTCTATGTTGCAGGGTTAAAACCAAAAAAAAAATTTGGTTTTCCCGATGTTTCCTCACATTTTGGATAAAACCTTCTCGTAAAAGTATTTTAACAATGTTTTCAGTGATGTTAGTAGATGCTATTCGAACTGTTCCTTTTCTATTCATGTCAGCATTTCGTATAGAAGTTATTATCTCAGCAATAGTGTCTCTACCCATGATGAACTAAAATTAGTCGTTTCTCAAAATTTGGATATAATAAACATGCTCTTTTTAAATTTTTAAAGATATATACGTTAGACATAATCTACTAATAATTCATCGATTTCATTCAAGTAAACTTTACTATAACTCTATTTTGCTCTCGTTTTATAATACCTCGGGGGCTAATGAAACTATTTTAGTAAAATTTAACTGTCTCAATTCTCGTGCAATCGCACCAAAAATTCTCGTTCCTTTAGGATTTCCTTCTTGATCAATGACAACTGCAGCATTGTCATCATATCGTATTATCATACCGTTATCACGTTTGAGTTCTTTACAAGTACGTACAATTACAGCTCTGATCACTTCAGATCTTTCTAGAGGCATATTTGGTACTGCTTCTTTGATCACAGCAACAATAATGTCACCAATATGAGCATATCGACGATTACTAGCTCCTATGATTCGAATACACATCAATTTTCGCGCCCCGCTGTTGTCCGCTACATTCAAAAGGGTCTGGGGTTGGATCATATCATTTTTGAATCTATTTTAAAAGGGCATAGAAAAAAAAAGAAATATTCTTTTTCCAAAAAAGAAACCCGCAATTGTTTTTTTGTTAGTCCAAAGGAAAGACTTCTTGCCTTTCATTTTACATTTCTATTCCGAAATAATAAATTGAGTTTGTATAGGCATTTTGGATGCTGCTATTTGAATAGCTTTTCTGGCTACATTTTCTGCTACCCCGCCTATTTCATAAAGTATTCTACCCGGTTTAACGACAGCTACCCAATATTCGGGGGATCCTTTACCCGACCCCATACGTGTTTCTGCAGGTCTTACTGTAACTGGTTTATCTGGAAATATACGTACCCATATTTTTCCACCACGACGTATATTTCGTGTCATTGCTCGTCTCCCCGCTTCTATTTGTCTAGATGTGATCCAAGTAGGTTCAAGTGCCTGAAGAGCATATCTACCGAAACAAAGACTATTACCTCTATAAGATATTCCCTTCATTCTTCCTCGATGTTGTTTACGGAATCTGGTTCTTTTGGGGTTATAGTTGATGGTTGTTTCGCAATTCCATCTCTACTACAGAACTGGACATGAGAATTTCTTCTCATCCAGCTCCTCGCGAATAAAAAAAAATGAACAAATAGTTAATTAAGGTATCCATCCATGTAAGTAATGGATAATACAATGAATCCATGGATTCTTTCAAATTTCATCTAGTTTATTTGAAATTCTTATATCCTTTTTTTGATATATAACTAAATAAATAGATTTTTCTAGTTATAGATAATTCGATTTTTTATGGATCATCTTTTTTTTTAACAATTATTTGACTTTCTTTTTATCCTATCGGATCGCTTAAAATTGAACAATCCAATAAAATAAAATTTTCGCGGGCGAATATTTACTCTTTCAATATCTAGTTCAGTTGTTGGGTTAGCCTATGACTTTTCAGAATCAATGAAAAGGGTTCCTGGTTCGTTCCGCCATCCCACCCAATGAATCATTAGTATTCATGAATCTTCTGCATTCATGGGTTCCGTCGTTC